CACAAAAGAAAAGAGAATCCCTTTTCACACTTCTTATTAGTAATTTAGTAATGATTGAATTTCGGTGGTTAGTCTGATGGGTAAATAAGCTATTCAAATAAAAATAAAGAATTGCGGATCGAATGACTATTCATCTATTGTATTTTTATGCAAATAAAAGGGGCAAGAAAACTCTATGGAAAGATGGTGGTTTAATTCGATGCCGTTTAAGAAGGAGTTAGAACATAGGTATGGGATAAAGAAATCAACGACCAATGCAGGTCCTATTGAAAATACTAGTGAAAGTGAAGATTCAAATAGAAAAGGTAGGGCTAAAAGCATTCATAGTTTGAGGAATCATGACAATTCTAGTTACAGCGGTGTCGATCTTTTATTTGGCGTCAAAGACATTCGGAATTTCATCTCTGATGATACTTTTTTAGTTAGGGATAGTAATGGAGATAATTATTCTATCTATATAGAAAATCAGATTTTTGAGATTGACAACAATCATTCTTTTCTGAGTGAACTACAAAGTTCTTTTTCTGGTTATCACAATTCTAGTTATAGGAATAATGTATCTACGAGTGAAGATTCCTTATACAATCGTTATATGTACGATACTCAATCTAGTTGGAATAATCACATTACTAGTTGCATTGACAGTTATCTTCAGTCTCAATTCTCTATTGATACGTCCATTGTAAGTGATAGTAGTGACGGTTACATTTCTAGGTGCGTTTTTGATAAACGTACAACTAATAATGAAAGCAAGAGGTCCAGTATACGAACCGAGGAGAAGAGCAGTGATTTAACTCTAAGAGAAAGGTCCAATGATCTTGATGCAACTCAAAACTACAGACATTTGTGGGTTCAATGCGAAAATTGTTATGGATTAAATTATAAGCGATTTTTGAAATCAAAAATGAATATTTGTGAACAATGTGGATATCATTTGAAAATCAGTAGTTCAGAGAGAATCGAAGTTTCGATCGACCCCGGTACTTGGGATCCTATGGATGAAGACATGGTCTCTCTGGATCCCATTGGATTTCATTCGGAGGAGGAACCTTATAAAGATCGTATTGATTCTTATCAACGAAAGACAGGATTAACTGAGGCTGTTCAAACAGGTATAGGTCAACTAAATGGTGTTCCCGTAGCACTTGGGGTTATGGATTTTCAGTTTATGGGGGGTAGTATGGGATCCGTAGTAGGGGAGAAAATTACCCGTTTGATTGAGTACGCTACCGATCGATTTATACCTCTTATTATAGTGTGCGCTTCGGGGGGGGCACGCATGCAAGAAGGAAGTTTGAGTTTGATGCAAATGGCTAAAATATCGTCTGCCTTATATGATTATCAATCAAATAAAAAGTTATTTTATGTCTCAATCCTTACATCTCCTACTACTGGTGGGGTAACAGCTAGTTTTGGTATGTTGGGAGATATCATTATTGCTGAACCCAACTCCTACATTGCATTTGCGGGTAAAAGAGTAATTGAACAAACATTGAATAAAACAGTACCCGAGGGTTCACAAGTGGCTGAATATTTATTCCAGAAGGGCTTATTCGATCTAATCGTACCGCGTAATCTTTTAAAAAGTGTTCTGAGTGAGTTATTTAAACTGCACGCCTTCTTTCCTGTGAATTCCAATTCCATCAAGTAAGTCGGACTAAGTTCAATTATTTTATTTGTAGCAAACAAGTAGTTAACTTTAATTTATCGGAATCAAAGTAATTACGAATGGAGTTTTCTTTAGTGACCTAAGATCGAATTTTAGAAAGAATCAAAAGTTGCGGATAATTCTTTTTTTACTTGGATTCCCAATTACTAAATTAAGAAGTCTCTATCAACAAGCTAAAAGCGTGAGTTCTTCCTTTCGTGAAATTAGGCAAATAAGACGAATTTCGTATTCCGTATATAATCAAATTTAAATCAAATATAGAAAAGATAGATATAGAATTTTGTATCTTTCATGTAGAAAGATGAATAAGTTCATTTTTTTAGTTCTACATTCCTTTGATTTATTCTATATACTCACTTAGATCTAAGTATCTATATATAGATACTTAGATCTCTAATAAAAAATTTCAAGTTGAATTAATTAAAAATAACTATGAATTCCTAATAATCACAATTCTGAATTATAATTAGTATAATTATAAAATATTAAAAAAAATAATAACAGGTACAATATAGCAAATCGAGGTACCATTTTATGACAGCTTTCAATCTTCCCTCTATTTTTGTGCCTTTAGTGGGCTTAGTATTTCCGGCAATTGCAATGGCTTCTTTATTTCTTCATGTTCAAAAAAATAAGATTGTTTAGATCTGAAAGGACGCAACCTCATCCGTTTTTTTGAAACTGCGGCATAACACAGATGTTTATTTCGGGAAATATAATATAACCGTCGAACATAAAGGAAAAAGCTCTTATGCCTGCAGAAAATGATCTATGGATAAATGAATTCTCGCTAGTTTCAAATAGATCAGGATCGCTGGATGCCGAAAATGTAAAGTTAGTGGATCCATACATAGATTTGGATCCTATGAAGGGTATGTTATTATTTTAGATCTAACAAATTTGATGAATGACTCCTAAAGCTTCACATCAAACTAGTGCTAGTTCACATCAAACTAGTGCTAGTTGATGAGAGTTCCTTTGGAAACAAAAAAGGAAAGTGGGGTATTCTCTCAATTCCAATAAAATACAATCGGATTAAGTATGAGTTGGCGATCAGAACATATATGGATAGAACTTATAACGGGGTCTCGAAAACTAAGTAATTTTTGCTGGGCCCTTATCGTTTTTTTAGGTTCATTAGGATTCTTATTGGCTGGAACTTCCAGCTATCTTGGTAGAAATTTGATATCTTTTATTCCGTCTCAGCCAATCATTTTTTTTCCACAAGGAATTGTGATGTCTTTCTACGGGATCGCGGGTCTATTTATTAGTTCCTATTTGTGGTGCACAATTTCGTGGAATGTGGGTAGTGGGTATGATCGATTCGATAGAAAAGAAGGAATGGTGTGTATTTTTCGTTGGGGATTTCCTGGAAAAAATCGTCGCATATTCTTCCGATTCCGTATAAAGGATATTAAATCTGTTAGAATAGAAGTTAAAGAGGGTATTTATGCTCGTCGTGTCCTTTATGTGGACGTCAGAAACCGGGGGGCTATTCCGTTGACTCGTACTGATGAGAATTTGACTCCACGAGAAATTGAACAAAAAGCCGCACAATTGGCCTATTTCTTGCGCGTACCTATTGAAGTCTTTTGATTTTGAGAAAAGGAACTCGGCTGAAGAACGAATTTTTTTCTCAGCAGGAGGGAATCCGGTTTTTTCTAAAACATAACTTAAATGAAGTTTCATCAGAACGTTCAGTCGAGCCAAAACCGACGTATATGGAACAACCTTATGTGTGTATCCAAACCTATTCCAAATCTATGCAACTCAATTGAAACAAGTAAGAAATTGAACTACTAGATTCAATCCATTCATCTCATATATCAAACGATTTTGAAATAAAGAAATCTCTTTTTTTTTTTTAACTTCTTGTTGGAAGTGATCCTTTAGATGCGGATAGATCATATCTTGTAATTTATTTCCTTTTTGTCAATCGACCCCCTTTTATCCTTTCGTTTGTGTTCTTTACTAACCAATAATGGGTTTTCTTAATAATGATAACTGGCCCGTTTCTGTCTTGTTTGGTTTGTCGCTCATTTTTTTGATCATCACACTATCTTTCTCTCAATTATTCTATTCTTGGCTATGGCGAATCGTTGGAATCTTTTTTTGAAATATTGGATATTTTGATAGAAAAGGAGTTCCTTCGTCTCAAAATATCAATAATATTCATTCCTTAAAGTTCTTCTTTCGGTCATTCATCGAAAGGAGACACTTGTTTGGAATTTGATGAATCGAGATATCTGGAAACAATATTTTTGATTATTTCTTCATTCGAATTCGAAGTGGAGTCTTAGCCTATTTCTCTATTCTTTCTAAAAATCACAAATAAAAATAAAATAGATTCATAGATTTGATACCTTATCTAGAACTCATATTTGAAAGAAATATTTGATCACAGAGAGCCGACAAATACAAATGAAGTGGGTTAATTCAAAATTCACAGGTGAAAAATGGCAAAAAAGAAAGCATTCACTCCTCTTTTGTATCTTGCATCTATAGTATTTTTGCCCTGGTGGATTTCTCTCTCATTTACTAAAAGTCTGGAATCTTGGGTTACTAATTGGTCGAATACTGGTCAATCCGAAATTTTTTTGAATGATATTCAAGAAAAAAGTATTCTAGAAAAGTTCATAGAATTAGAGGAAATCCTCTTCTTGGACGAAATGATCAAGGAATACTCCGGGACACATCTACAAAAGATTCCTCTAGGAATCCACAAAGAAACGATCCAATTAATCAAGATACACAATGAGGATCGTATCCATACGATTTTGCACTTCTCGACAAATATAATCTCTTTTGTTATTCTAAGTGGTTATTCTCTTTTAGGTAATGAAGAACTTGCTATTCTTAATTCGTGGGCTCAGGAATTCCTATATAACTTAAGCGATACAGTAAAAGCTTTTTCGATTCTTTTATTAACCGATTTATGTATCGGATTTCATTCACCCCATGGTTGGGAACTAATGATTGGTTCTGTCTACAAAGATTTTGGATTTGTTCATAATGATCAAATTATATCTGGTCTTGTTTCCACTTTTCCAGTTATTCTCGATACTATTTTTAAATATTGGATTTTCCGTTATTTAAATCGTATATCTCCGTCACTTGTAGTTATTTATCATTCAATGAATGATTGATAAATGATCCACCGATATTAATTTAATCAACTCGAATGGTTCTTACTTTGTAGTTCTACATAAGCATTAAAAAAGTTCTATTCGGGGGATTTTCATCCCAGTAAAATGATTTCAGTAAATAGCAGAATCGTGGATAGGGAACTATACTAGCAACCTACCCAATTTATTGTATAAATTTTTCGGAT